GAAACATCTCCAGCTTGAGTCTCCACTATTGGTAGAGCAGTTAAACTACCCCCACCTAACTGAGAATTTAATTTAGCTGCCCTTTCCAAGAGACGGGAATGCAAGTAAAAAACATCTCCCGGATAAGCTTCCCGGCCGGGTGGTCTTCTTAATAAAAGAGACATTTGTCGATAAGCTTGTGCTTGTTTGGAGAGATCATCATAAATTATTGATGTATGTTGTTCTTTATACATGAAGTATTCGGCTAAAGCTGCTCCTGTGTAAGGAGCAAGATATTGTAACGTAGCGGGAGAATCCGCAGTTTCCGCTACCACAATTGTATATTCCATTGCGCCGCATTCTCGGAAAGTATTAACTACCTGAGCCACGGAAGAAGCTTTTTGACCAATAGCTACATAAACACATATGACATTTTGACCCTTTTGATTGATAATCGTATCTGTAGCTACTGCTGTTTTGCCGGTCTGCCTGTCTCCAATAATTAATTCTCGTTGACCGCGTCCTATAGGGATCATGGAATCAATAGCAATAAGCCCCGTTTGAAGAGGTTCATATACAGAACGTCTCGAAATAATACCCGGAGCGGGAGATTCGATCAATCGAAATTCGGAAGCTGAAATTTTATCCTTGCCATCAATAGGTTGGGCTAGCGCATTTACAACACGACCCAAATAAGCTTCACTTACTGGTATCTGAGCAATTTTTCCTGTTGCTTTCACGGAACTGCCTTCCTGTATCATCAAGCCATCACCCATTAATACAGCTCCAACATTATTTGATTCTAGATTTAGAGCAATCCCTACTGTACCATCTACAAATTCGACTAATTCCCCCGCCATTATTTTATCAAGACCATGAATACGAGCAATGCCATCTCCTACTTGAAGTACAGTGCCAATATTAACGACCTTGACTTCGTTATTATATTGCTCGATTTGTTTCCGTATCATATTACTAATTTCATCGGGGCGAATAGTTACCATTAAATTAACACTAGTTCATTCTCTTTTTAAAAATAAGACCTATATGTATATATATAATATAAAGCTTATATATATAAGCTTATCTTTCTATTCATGAGCATATATATATATATATATATTATATAAGCTCACCTGTTATGTTTTTCATGGCTCTAAGGAGGCCGATATGATGATCGATCGTACGTAAATGTAACTCGCTATTCAAACGACTATTCAGAGTTCGCAGAGCTCTTTGAACAGCTTGGCGAGAAACTTGTTGTTGGACTTGTTCAATTACTCTTTGTTGTTCCAAGCGAATGGTCTCATTCTTGGAATCCTCTAATTGTTCCAAATTCGCAGAAGTAGCATTGATGAAGTCCTCTTTTTCCCGTTTTATTTGGGAGTATCCGTTTATCCGGATTTCCCCCGCTCTCTTCTCTACTTCCCGTAAACGAACCCGAGCTTGTTCGAGCTGATTGGTAGCTGATTCACATAGTTCTTCTGAATTCCGAATAGTAGTCAATATTATATCTTTACGATTATCTAATATATTACTTAATGAAAGTAGATTATCAACTCAAAAATTGAACCATTTTCTAATCTCTTCCCAAACCGAACACGAACCTTTCAATTCATTCGGCTTTCCTGCTCAGGTTTTTTATGGGAGCACGTATAAATCCCTTTTTTCACCAAGCCTGCCCTTTCTCTTCATATTACGTAAAAATAGGATCAATCTATCAAAGACCGAAATCTCCGAAGGGCTCTTTCGCCAAAAAGGATTTTTGATTATCGACAAAGTTGTTCTTGTGTGTGTTCCTTCTTCGCGTTACCTTTCCCTCTTTCCCCTTTTTTGTTTCCATTCGTGTTTACTCTTTACTCTTTCTTGAATAATTTACCTTCTGTGTAGGTCGTCGGGTCAGCATTTAAACCAACAAAATTGGATGGGAGATTAGGATTTTTTTCAGTCCATAGATCAATTAAAAAAATCCAGTGATATGAATGTTATATATCGGATCAATCTCCAACTATGCCTTTGGACCCATCTAATACTGGCATAGCGGCGGAAAGAGTACCCAATTGTGCTTGGACTTCAAGCAATTCAGCTTTAACCATTCTAATGGTATCCTCTTATTGGTTGATACAACAGGTGATATCCCAATCAATCACGAAATGCTATAGTTCTTCCATACTCATTTCCCGTTAGAAGTAATTCGTTTAGATCATGCACTTTTCTATCTATAAAGTGCAGCTGGTTGGACCCAGCCATATTATTCAATATATACAACTCGCACACACTCCCTTTCCAAAATAGATCAGTACACCAAGCACCACGCTTAGATTTATTATATTTGTTTCTAAAATATTGGTATTTAACTCTAAACCCCCAGCGGAGGGCCAATAAACCAGGGAAATCAAATAATAAGTTACATTTTTCATACGCTCTCCCCTCATAGATAAGGATATTGAAGTTTTACAAACAAAGTTTTTTCTCTGACTTGACCATATTTTTTGAGTTCCAGAATAATAGATTTTGAGTCTTTAGTCAGACTTGGGGTCCGTGTCTATAAGTAAGGATGCTTTTTAAAACAAAAAAGTTTTTTGGCATATTTGGTCGTTTAAGTGTAACGAGTCTTTCTGATCGGAAAAGTGAAGTATAGCAAAAGAGCCCATCATTTGCTGATCATTTGGATCAGTCCCCCCCTATTGGCTGAACAAGGATTAGAGGAAGGTACTAATCATCATGAGGGGTACGAATCTCTGTTTTTGAGATCAAACAAAGGGATTTGCAAATAAAAGTGCAAGAGCTACAACTAGCCCATAAATAGTTAAAGCTTCCATAAAAGCTAAACTTAGCAGTAACGTACCTCGTATCTTACCCTCTGCTTCTGGTTGTCTCGCAATACCTTCAACAGCTTGACCCGCAGCAGTGCCTTGGCCAATACCAGGTCCAATAGAAGCGAGGCCCACGGATAATCCGGCAGCAATAACGGAAGCAGCAGAAATCAAGGGATTCATGGTAATCTCCTCTTACTAAGGTTGATAAATGTTTGATAATACAACAATTTTTTCTATTGATTTGATTGTTCACCAATGGTTCGATTAGTGAACCCTTTTTTTGTTTTTAACAACTAAAACCCAACGAGATCTTATTATGATATTGTAGGTGATAATATTACCAAATAAGGTAACTCGCTACTGTTATAGAGATACTTTTCCTTTGCAATATCTGAAGAATATATGCAGATTTTGATTCATTTAAGACATGGGGTGGGGGATCACCTGCTGCATAATACCCCCATTTTTTTTCTAGGTATTATATAAGTTAATATATTAATATATTAATATACTTGGGTTATATATGCATATACATATATTACATAACGCAAACTATGCACATGAAATACATTCTAGATTTAGAACAAATTCATTGTTCTACACCCGAGTACATATTTGACTCAACCACCTCCCCTTAGGGAACCTGTTCCTTTCTGGTTGAATAGAGAGATATAAATGTACAAATAGATAAATCTAATCTATTTTATCTAGTAATTTTATCGACGGAGTAGTTTGCTCATCCTAAATAATCCTAGTAATAGATTAGTAGATGAATTATTGAATCCTTGATTTGGTACAGGTATAATCTAAATGGAAAGAACATCCCTTTTGTGCCATACATATCAAATTATTTATGAATTTGAACAATACTTAAAAAAGATTATGTGCAATCAATTGATTAATGATGACCCTCCATGGATTCCCCTATATAAGCTGCGGCTAAAGTTGCAAAGATCAGAGCTTGAATACCGCTTGTAAATATACCTAATAACATTACAGGTATAGGAACTACTAAAGGTACCAGAGAAACAGGAACGGCAACTACCAATTCGTCAGCTAATATATTCCCAAAAAGTCGAAAACTAAGTGATAAAGGTTTTGTAAAATCCTCTAATATATTAATTGGTAAAAGTATTGGAGTCGGTTGAATATATCTACCAAAATACCCTAAACCCTTCTTTGTAAGACCTGCATAAAAATATGCTATTGATGTGAGTAAAGCTAAAGCAACTGTAGTATTAATATCATTTGTAGGCGCGGCTAACTCTCCATGAGGTAATTTGATTATTCCCCAAGGGAGAAGAGCGCCTGACCAGTTAGAAACAAAGATAAATAAGAACATAGTTCCTATAAAAGGAACCCAAGAACCATATTCTTCTTCGCCAATCTGAGTTTTAGTCAAGTCTCTAATAAATTCGAGAACATATTCAACAAAATTCTGACCACCGGTCGGAATGGTTTGTAGATCTCTAACGGCTATGGTAGCTGAACCCAATAGGACAGCAATGACAACCCAGGAAGTAATAAGTACCTGCGCATGAACTTGAAAACTGCCTATTTGCCAATATAAATGTTGGCCTACCTCCACACTGGATATGTGGGAGATATTATTCAATGTGCTAATAGTAGAAGATTGTATAATATACATATAACCCTTTGCGAAACAAAAAGGAACTTCAATCAAAAAGAATTTCTTTTGGTGGAATGACCGATTCCTTCATTATTTAACCAAAATCAGAGATTTTGGCCACAAAATTGTATAACGGAATGGTTATTTACTCAAGAAGATTTCTTGATTGCCATAAAAATATTTATGGTTATTTTAATCTATTCTCTTCAAATTGAAAATAGTGGTCCACCCAATCAATTTAATCTTACAATATCTTGAAAGAGTAGACAACTCAGATCTAGGCCTCCCGTTTTTCTGTTTCCATTTTCCCTTTCACATAGTTATAGTAACCTACCTTCACAAATTGCTGAAGTTAATTCTCTGAGGATCAATCGAATTGAAGTTATAGAATCATCATTGGCTGGAATTGGAATATCCACAACATCTGGATCACAATCTGTATCCACTAAGCAAATTGTTGGAATACCCAAAGTTCTACATTCCTTGATAGCTTTGTATTGTTTTTTCTGATCAACAATTATGACAATATCGGGCAACCTTGTCATGTATCTAAGCCCGCCTAAATATTTCTGCAATTGGTCCAATTGTCTCTTGAGCCTTGCTGCTTCTTTCTTCGTAAATCGACGGAATCCCCCTGTATTTTGCTTTTTCTTCAAATATTTCAACCTTCGAAGTTTCATTTTTGTAGTGGACCAATTAGTTAACATACCACCGAGCCATTTTTGGTTAACATAATGACAGCGAGCTCTTAAAGCGGCTGATTTAGTAGCAGCAGCTGCTGGATTTTTTGTACCAACTATCAGAAATTGATTTCCTTTACCTGCTGCATCAAACACCAAATCACAGGCTTCTGATAAAAACCGAGCAGTTTGAGTCAGATTTATAATATGAAGCTTTCTGCGCTCTGTAAAAATGTAAGGTGCCATTTTAGGATTCCATTTTTTAGTTTTATGACCGAGATGAACTCCTGCTTTCATCATCCTTCCCAATTTTATGTTCCAAGAATGTTTCATCATTCCCTTTTCTCTTCTTGATTTCCATTTTTCGAAATAACGAAATACCATGAACTGGAATATCTAACTATTAATTCCAACGGAATCAATTACATCTCAAAGATTGCCTGCCCGTATCATACGTGGTACGAGCGATCTATTTTATTCGATATCCTTATTATAGGATAGATCTAACCACAAATTCATCCATTTATAAAAACTACTTTTTTTGTTTAATAGTTGTTTCCATTGTTTCGTGATAATAGTGCATGTTCTCAATGGGAAAAGCAGATATTTTTTTATGATGAGATAAAATATCTTTCACTTTGTTGCTAAATAACTTGCGATTTCCCGTTCTCGGATCAATTTTGATCTGTCTTCTCCTTAAAGGGTTGAATCCAGTACCCACAGGTATCACCCCCCCGAGAATAACATTTTCCTTCAAGCCTTTCACCCAATCAATACGACCTTGAAGAGCAGCTTTAGCTAAGACCCGAGCAGTTTCCTGAAAACTCGCTTCTGATAGAAAACTTTGAGTATTCAAAGATGCCTTTGTTATTCCCAATAACATGATTCGATAGTTTATTGCCTCCTCTAGGGCACGATTCATTCGTTGCACTCGTGATAATCCAATGAGTTCCCCGGGTAAAAAAACATTACCCATTACATATTCAAAATTTTGATTTTCCGAATTTTCATCAATTAAAACTTTTGATGTCATTTGGCGTACAATAATCTCTATATGCTTATCAGAGATTTGTACTCCTTGGGATCGGTAAACCCTTTGAATTTGATTGACTAACTGAATCTGAGTTTGCTCCATAGTTATCCTAGCACTGATGAATGACCCCCAAAGTGTTCCAAGAATTTTTGGCATGTCTCTGTTCCAATTTTGAACATTTTTTTTTAGATTTTTGGATATTGAATTAGTCGAACGGGCTTCTGACAATTGTTCAATTTTAGGAAGACCTTGAATTATATCATCGGTTGTTAATCTTTCATATAACAAAGTTATCAATGTATCCCCTTCGTAAATAATTTCCCCATAATGACTATGAACAGTTGCTCCTCCAGTACCCAAATAGGGTTTAGCCAATCTTATTACTAAAGATTCCTCATGAATGGCTATAATTTGACCAGATTTGGGAAATGGTTCATTTTCGGATATATATTCACTTTCACAAATCAATTGTCCAAGGCTAACTACTGGAAATGTTTCTTCGGGAGAATTGTATAAGGGGGAGCACCAATCAGAATTAAAGAAATCGGAAATGATGTTCCTGCATGGATCGCATTTAGAAATTCCCGTATTTTCATCCATAAAATAGCATTTAGGTACTTGGAAAGTTTTAGAGTAGTTCTCAGAGATTGAACGTTTCTTTAGCATAACTTTATTATAAGTTATGAAATGGGAGTATGAAAAACGGTTAGCAATAATATGTAAATGACCCAAGAGACCCAATGATTCGATGAATTGTATAATCGGATCCTCTCGCATTGATTTGTTTACCGTATTGAAACATTTTTTTTCATTGAATAGAACGATTTGTAAATAGTCAGACGGCGACAAAACCATAAAGGATTTATCCTTTTTCTTCTGATTGGGTAATGAGTGAATAGTGCCTTGATTTTTATTCCGTAATTTACTTTTATCATCAGAACAAAAAGAATTAGTGTGATCCAAGCTGTTATGAAACATAACATCGGAACTTGTTGTATTGTATCTTTCTGCCCTATCAAAAAGGGGGTATTGCTTCAAGCTAATTCGAAGCATATTGATAACCTTCTTATTTGTTCTTACTGAAATAAGAAAAGCATAAGCCCTGTTTATTTTATTTTCAAAAGAATTTGAATTTTCCCCAATTGAATTACCCTCGAGGGTCACCCCATATTTGGAACCTTCTGAACTGTCAATTCTGTATTGAGGGTTATTCAATACAGCAAAAATTTTATTTCTCTGTAGAATGCCTTTTCTGGGTATTCTAAGAATGAAATCAGGATAAGAGATTGTTCGCTTGCCCCATTCTTTATCACACTGCAACGGGACGATGAATCGATTTGTTTCCTTTTCTCGTTTTACTCTGGTCGTTTTCTTTTTCACCGCCACCCCATAATTCTCAGAAAGAATGCTGGGATAGATAGAGTCCCAATGTTTAGGGGATATGATCCGATCAGTTTGGGGATAACTTAAGATTTGTTCTTTTTTCTCTTCCTCGGAGCAGTTTGAGTCAACTGATTTGTGGATCACTTGGTCCACCGAACAATTTGGAAGTGCTTGATGTTTGTCAAAAAGAAGTTGAACATTCACTTGATCTTGATCTTTATGAAATGAGAAAGGTATTACAACAGATCCATACATACCTCCTGATAATATCCAGAAATGAGTTGTCTTGAGTATGAAATGAACATTACTATAATTTCTGTGGGCATGACACACATGGGCACTCCAATGCATTTCTCCCTTTAGGTCAGAATATATATGTTTCTGAACTTTTTCTTTGAAAGGAGAGGTTCTAGCACGAACCTCGGCAATAACCTGTTCCGATTCCACATATTGATCATTTTGAACCAAAAGCAAACTTTGTGATGGAATGGTCAATTTTTGTACTTTATCGTGACCATCAACAAGAGTAACAATAAAGTTATTGTAACATATATAAGCAGGATGCCCATGACGCGTACGTGTAGGAAAAAGAAAATTTTCATTAAATTGGATTTTTCCGTTGAAAGGGGCTCGTACTTGTTCCGTAATATCACCTGTAAATACCCCACCGGTATGAAAAGTCCTTAGTGTTAGTTGAGTCCCTGGTTCCCCAATTGATTGACCCGCAATAATACCAACTGCTTCTCCTAATTCAATTAAGTTATCGTGAGTGGTACTCCGACCATAGCATAATTGGCAAATCCAGGATATACCCTTACAAGTAAAAGGGGTTCGTATATATATTGGTTGTGCTTGAAGATTCCGTAATTGGTCGGCAAGTCTAGTCCCAATACCCTGATTACGTGTGGCAATGCATCTTCCATTCATATATACATCGTCTGCTAACACACGGCCAATCAGTGTTTGTGTTTGTAGAACCATTTGATTTTTTATCCCTCGACTGAGACTTACAAAACTACCTTGGATAGTGCCACAATCTGCTCTGCGTACAACGATGTGTTGAACTACTTCTACAAGTCTACGCGTCAGGTATCCAGCATCTGCTGTTCGCACGGCAGTATCCACAACTCCTTTACGAGCGCCATAACAGGAAATAATATATTCTGTTAAAGAGAGTCCTTCGCGAAAATTTCTTTGAATGGGTAAATCAATTATTTTACCTTGAGGATCTGACACTAATCCTCTCATACCTACTAATTGGTGAACCTGAGATGTACTTCCTCTGGATCCTGAGAAGGACATCATATGTACAGGATTGAAAGGATCAGTCCTCCTAAAATTTGGATTCATTTCTTGTCTCAAATATTCACTTGTAGCATGCCATATTTCGATCAATTGACGTAGTTTTTCCACTGCATGTACATTCCCGTAATAATGATCTTTTTCCGAAACAAAGTCCTGTTGCTCTGCATCTTGGACAAGCCATCCTTTGGATGGTGCTGTTAAAAGATCATCAATTCCTAGTGAAATAGCTGCATCAGTAGCTTGTTGGAAACCTGAAGTCTTAAGTTGGTCCAATATATGTGATGTATATGTCATTCCAAAATGATTTATGAATCTTCTAATAAGCTGTTTCATGGCAGTTTTATCCATCACTTTATTATAAAAGGGCACTTCGAACAAAGGGTTTGTCATAAGAAAAAACCTCCCATTTTTTTTGGAGTAAGATTCAGCAATGGGTTCAAGCCGGAACGGAAGGCTTCCTCGATCTCTATCTTTGCATGAATGAAAGGATCATAAAACTAACAATATGATATTCTGATAATTTATAACGACATTTCTCGGCTGACATAAGCCCACAAGCCTTTCATGGCTTCTTCTATTTCTCGATTCAAACGAGTGCGCCCAACAGTTGTTCGAATGTATCTATTAATAATTTCTCCCACTCTACTTTTTCTTATTTGAAAATCTTCATATATTTCGTAGAAGGTGCCCAAAGGTTCATATTGAACCTCGATAGGAGCTTCCCGGTTGACTGAGTTAATAATAGGGATACCTGTCCCCAGATCTGGGACCCTCCCCCACCGGAGCCATAAAGGGCTATCTAAGTCAATTCGTTTATGTTGATAAGCCCCGAGCGCATCCTCATAACTGGAAAACGAAGGTGAAATGATCTTATTCTTTGAGTTATATGGATGGTATTTATTTTCATAAATGCCTTGATTATTTTCAAGGGTAGATCTATAAAGTCCGAGAAGCATATCTTGAGTTGGTACACAAAGAGAATCTCCAGTAGCAGGAGACAAGAGATTTATGTGAGAAAACATAAGTAAACGAGCTTCCGCTTGAGCTTCTAGAGACAGAGGTACGTGGACAGCCATCTGATCCCCATCAAAGTCCGCGTTAAATCCTGCACAAACCAATGGATGTAAACGAATAGCGCGTCCTTCTATTAGAATAGGCTGAAACGCTTGTATTCCCAATCTGTGTAAGGTAGGCGCTCGATTTAACAATAGGGGATATCCTCGCAAAACCTCTTTAAGTACGCTCCATATAATGGGCGCCCTATCTCGAATCAGACTTTTAGCAGCTCTTAGGTTGGGAGCAATATGCCGTTCAATTAGACTACGAATTAAAAATGCTTGAAAAAGCTCTACTGCTATTTCGAGGGGTAATCCACATTGATACAATGAGAGAAAAGGACCCACCACAATCACAGAACGACCTGAATAATCGACTCGTTTTCCAAGTAAATTTTCACGAAATCTCCCTTCCTTGCCTTGGATCAAATCTGAGAACGATTTATAAGGCCTATCATGTCTATCTGTTACTGGTTGTCCACCGATGCCGTTATCGAGAAGTGCATCTACAGCTTCTTGGATCAATCTTTTTTGACCATTAACAGAGTCTGGCAGTGGCGTAAATAATTTTGCCAGGAATTTGGTAAGAGTACGATTTCGAAGGATGAGTTTTCGATAGAGCTCATTTATATCCGATGTAATAATATCACCCTCATCTAATTGAAACATGGGCCTCGATTCGGGAGGAAGAACTGGTAATAGGCATAAAACCATCCATTCTGGTTGTATATTTGTTTGAATAAAGTGTTTAGTTAATTTCATGCGTCTAACCAAAAAATCCTTTCTTCTTCGAATCATATACTCTTCCCAATCCGGGACCTCTTCTTCATAAAGAAGATCCTCCTCAAAAAGATCTTTCTCTTCAGTCCCCTCTTTTTCCCATATTTTTTTTATATGCGATTCTAGGCTCTCCTCCTCTTCAGGAACCTCCTGTTCAAGATTCTTCTTTTCCCACTTTTCCCATTCTCTTTCTATTTCTTCGTTTATTTGTCTTTCTATTTGTTTTTCTATAAGCAATTCTAGGCTCTCCTCCTCTTCAGGAACCCCCTCTTCAGGAAGCCCGTCAAAAACATTTTGGGTTTTCAAAATGGCGTCCAATGTAACCCATTCCATAGATGAACGATCTAGAATAATTTGCAGATCCAGACCAGCTAGTTTTTCTCTTATAGCATTTCCCCCAGTGGTTATTTCTCTCTCTAAAAATTTCCTAAGGTCCCGCCAGGTGATATACTTATGAATAATATCAGTCCAGTATTGATCCTGATATTGGAACGGACCACTTCCAACTCGCAATAAAGTAGGTTTGTTAGCTACAGCCCTAGTAATACAAGAATCGCAATATACTAGGCTTTCTAAATCTTTACGAGTTAGATCTAATAGATTCGCGATATAACTGGGACGTCGTTTAAAATACCAGATATGAACCACTGGGCATGCCAGTTTAATGTATCCCATTCGATATCTTCGAATTCGAGAATCTACAAGTTCAACTCCACAATGTTTACAAAATTGAGAGCCTTCCTCATTCTCAATTACTTTAGGCTTCCCACAAGCACAAACTCCAGTTTTTTTAGGTCCAAAAATTCTTTCACGGAACAATCCATCTCTTTCTGGTTGATTAGTTTCAATATCAAAAGCATAAGGGTTAGTAACCTCTCCGACTCTTTCTCCATTAGGTAAAATTCTTTCAGACCAAGCACGAATCTGTTCGGGCGAAGCTAAGCCAATTTGAAGTTGGCGATGTTGATTTTGGTTAATCATATACATTATTAAAAAAATGGAATTTGATTCATAGTAAACGGAAAGTGGAATAGTATAAACTATAGAATCAGAAAACAAAGATTTTTCTAAATCTTGATTAAATTTGCTTCCTATCTATCTGAAAATCTTTTGCGGATATAATAGCATGGTTCAAGTCTAGAGCTAAAGATCGTAGTTCCCGAATAAGCAATCGGAAAGATTCGGGAGTAGTGTCTGGTTCTGGTTTAGATATTGGTTCTCCAGTAAGAATGGCGCCAAGTATTCTTTTACGACTGTCAATATGGTCAGATTTAAGAGTACCCATCTCGTGTAAGTTATAAGCAACACCAGACCCTTCTAGAGCCCAAACTTCCATTTCTCCTACTCGTTGCCCTCCTCGTCTGGATCTTCCTTTAAGAGGTTGTTGTGTAACCCGTGCATAAGGTCCACTGGAACGTGCATGGATTTTGTCATCCACTTGATGGCATAATTTCGACATATAAGCTATTCCTATTGTAACAGGTTGTTCAAAAACCTCTCCTGTTCTTCCATCAATTAATCTATGTTTTCCAGGATGATCAGGTTCAAATACCCATGGATTAGTTGTTCGCTCACTAGCTTTATAAAGTTCAGAAAACACTAGTTTTCTTGAAGCCTCTTGCTCGTACCTTTCGTCAAAAGTCGCTATTCTATAATGTCTGTTCATCAGTTTCCCTGCTAAACCCAGCAAACATTCAAAGATCTGCCCTACATTCATTCGTGAGGGTACCCCTAATGGATTTAATATCATATCCACTGGTGTTCCATTTTGCAAATATGGCATGTCTTGTCTGGGCAAAACTATGGAAATAATACCTTTATTACCGTGCCTTCCAGCTACTTTATCACCCACTTTTATCTTACGTTTTTGTAAGATATATACATGGATTTCTTTTATAGAATCACCATAGTTATCTTTTTTACGGATCCATCTCACATCGATAACTCGACCTCTTACACCTACTGGTACTTTAAGACAATTTTCTCTTGCATTAGAGAGCTCAATACCGAATATGGCGTGTAATAATCTTTCTTCTGGAGTATATAATGATTCCTTGGCTGTTTGAGGCGTCAATTTACCAACTAAAACATCACCTGGTTCTATCCAAGATCCTAGCTTTACAAGGCCGTTTTTGTCCAAATGACGGAGTGAATGAGCATCTAAACGAGGTATTTCCCTAGTGATTATCTCGGGGCCCTCGCTCTTCATATATATTCCAATTTCATATCTTACGATCTGGAAAGAAGTATAAATATCTTCATATACCAGACGTTCACTAATAACCACTGCGTCTTCAAAATTGAAGCCCTCCCATGGCATATAAGCCACTAAGATGTTTTTTCCCAAACAGAGCTCCCCCCCTACTGTAGCCGCGCCGTCCGCCAGAATTTGTCCTTTCTTTACACATTGCCCTTGACGAATCCGAGGTTTTTGATGTATACAAGTATTGTTATTAGAACGTTGATATAGGGCCAATTCTGTTCTTTTTCTTTTTTTCCTAGTGTTTTCTTTTCTTTTTCTTCTAGTGTTTCGATAACCATATGAAGTGATGCTTCCAGCATCAATATACTGGATGCTTCCTTTTTGCGTGGCTATAGCTACACTTCCTGAATCTAGAGCTGCTTGACCTTCCAAGCCAGTTCCGACAATGCATTTTTCAGGTTGAAATGATGCAACTGCTTGACGCTGCATATTGGAACCCATTAAAGCACGATTTGCGTCATTATGTTCAAGAAAAGGAACAAGGCAAACTCCAACGGAAAAGTATTGGTTCGGATAAATATTCCTGAAATCGATTTGCTCCCATGCAAGAACTAAAAATTCTTGTTGATAAAAAGCTGGAGTAACCTGTTCCTCTTGAACACCATGATTTAACGCCAAATGATCACCCGTAGCTATCCGATAGCTTTCATCTTCTCCAGGTAATAGATAAACCATTTCTTCTTTTGATCTCTCAGATATATTATAGTATGGAGTCTGTAAAGAGTCATAAGGACCAAGCGTTGCGTAAATAGATAACGATGCGACAAGTCCAGCGTTCTTTCCTTCGGACGTCGCAATTGGACAAATGCGTCCATAATGACTAGGATGAATATCCCGGATCCGAAAAGTAGCAGTTCGAGGTGTTAACCCTCCAGGGCCTAAATGACTCAATTTTCGGCTATGAACTATTTCGGCCAATGGATTAGTTTGATCCAAAAACTGCGATAAGGGGTGTAAACCAAAAAATTCTTGAAAAGTTTTTGTTAATGGTCTTGACTTTACTAAGTCATTAGGAGTTGGTTCAGTTGATGAACGCCTTATCATCAGAGTTGTTTTCACTGTTTGTTCTAAAAGCAGAAGGGCAAATTCAAATTCAATTTGTAATAAATCTGCCACAGAACGTATACGTTTATTCTGAATATGGTCTATATCATCCAACGTTCCCCCTCCAAATCGAACTCTGATAAGATAATCCACAGCAGCCAATAGATCTTGTGGTAATAAAAAGATCTCGGTCTCGGGGATATTAAGATTCAGTTTTTTGTTCAGATTTCGCCTACCGATCTTTCCTAATTCACACTTTTGTGAGAAAAACTTCTCTTGTAATTCTTTACATTCAGACTCGGAAAATACCAAATCATCATTCGTTTCTTCTTCATCGTCGCTGTCCTCTACTTCATCGGGACCGGAGAGTTTTTTATAAAACTCCAAAAGGGCATCTTCCCTTCTCATAGCTTCTAACTCCCGATATGCCTTACGTTCAGGTCCCCCAGAACGAATGTATTTATTGAGCAGGGGAGCATTGTAGAGAATATCTTGGAGATCAAGACCCATAGCCAATAATAGAAGTAGAATAGATATTTTTTGTTTTTTTCTTACAAAAACCCATATCCTTCCTGTTTCATCGATCTCTAATCTTGATCTTCCTCCCCAATCTGAGATTATCGTACCCGTATAAATAAGTTCATTATTTTTTCTTTTTGAACGGTAATAAATACCGGGACTTCTTAATATTTGATTGACCACGACTCTATAATTTCCATTTACTACAAAAAATCCTTTGGAACTCATTAAAGGGATTTTTCCAAGAAATACATCTTGTTCATGTATATCTTGACAAGTTCTTTGAATAACCTTTGCTGGTACGCATAATCTAGAGTAATATGTACGGGATTTATAGACAGCATCTCTCTCTTTAATGGTAGGTTTTTCTAATTCATATCTATTCCCAGAAAGACTAAATTCTAGTCTTTTATCTGAACTCTCAATTTTTGGAAATTTGTGTAGTTCTTCTATTAAGCCTTGATCCAAGAAACGACAAAATCCCTCAAACTGTATTTTACCAAATTCGGGGATTGTAAATGGTGCCTTATTTCCATCTAAGCGCATTGGAAGTTTATCGTCCATAAATTCGTTTATTTCGTTATTGATTTCTTATTGATCCATATGAATCAATCTGACAGAAATTGAGATGTATATTTCGTTCACTATATCCCGTGGAATTCCACCCATATCCAGATAGATCATTGTAAAATGATAAGAAAAGGAAAAGGTCCCTTGAGACTTTTTATTTCTTTTCTAGTTGACTCCAGCAAGGATTTCCTATTATACTTTAATCGAGAAAGAAATGCGGATCTATGGTTGGCGACATGGCCAAGTGGTAAGGCAGGAGACTGCAAATCTCCCATCCCCAGTTCGAATCTGGGTGTCGCCTATTCTTTATTCTATATTGAATATTTGCCCCTATTGGTATTAGGTTGGCAACATGAGAAAGTTGAAAATCGGGATACTGTAAACCCTCTATCCGGCCCCATACGGCACGCATTATTTATAGGGGGACTGCCAATTCCCTATACGACAAAGGCTAATAGAATGTTGTTTCTTTTTGTCGTGGATGTGCGATACTATAGATAGTTTCTAGTAACTAGTTCTAATAAACAAATGGAATGCTAAATATCTCATATTTACTAGTCAGTTTTAAATGGGAAGGTGGATGATTTACACTTTGCACTATCCTGATTAGTTCTCTTATCATCAGTAATTAATGGTTATCATATTATTATTTTTGCAAATTGAGGCATTGGTATGGATATAGTCGATATCGCTTGGGCTGCTCTAATGGTAGTTTTTACATTTTCGCTTTCACTCGTAGTATGGGGTAGAAGCGGATTATAAAATATATATATATATATATATATAATATATAGTTCATTTTCTAAGCAATTGCCTCGTTTCAAATCATTCTGGAATGATAATATTTACAGTTTCATAAAGATCTCGTACGTAATACTGAATCCTCGGTGATATAGCTAAAATCATATATTCTTTTATTTATGAAGCTATTTCTCCGGATATGCAGAGAGAGATTTGCCCTAATCTTTCTTGGATTTTACTCTTAAAAAAATCATTCTTCCTCACTCATTCAACTAGTTCTTCTCTTCCCTAGGATGAGTCCATAGTTCTATTCGACTCCAACGAAGAATAATATTTTGACAATAACTCTTATCGTAAAAATATTAGTTATATATAGAACTTATATATAGGAATAGCTTAAATAGTAGGAATCGAAACAAAATAGTGTACGTTTTCATATGTTTTCATCGGATAATTGAAAATTGATCTGATTCAATGTAAACCCCCCTTTCTAGCCTGGAGAAACTGAAACGTGCACATTGCTTGCGTTGATCGGTCTTAGTCATAGATCCTTTATACCCCATATAAACTGTTTTTCTTATGTAATTTTATTAGTGGGTCTGTAAAAAAGACTGTTTGTTATAAATATGTTAACAACATATTCATAACCTACACCTCTGTTCTGTTTACACAACAGTTATGGAATACATAAATAAAAAAATGGTACTAGCCTCGAATTCTTATTAGGCCTAATCCTACATTTGGCAAGCAATGATTTATTCAGATCTAGAGATTAATGTGTATAAGTAGTAGTAAGTACTACTACTTATACACATTAATCTCTACCCGGGACCTCTATCCCTTTTTTCCGCCTCATGATCCATATTCTAGATGCTTTAGTGACCAAAAAACACTGTATTTTCATACAAGTTAATTGCTTCCACTGATCGTTTTTACGTAAATAATGATTAGAAAAGCAGTAGGGACTGAAATGAACAATGCAACAGCAAGAAATGCAAGAATATTTACTTCCATGATTGATTTTCCCTTCGTTTTACAATAACTCGAGATTTGATCTCATAGATTTTTTGAGATCCCAAAATGGATTGAATCCTTAGAGGATGAGGTTCAATCAATAGGATCAATTAGATTAACGGAATCTAACAAATTTCATTGATTCTTCAATAGAAGTGAAATAGTATAACATGCTATTATCCTTTATTCATACTTGATATAGCAGTTCCGCCCATTGTCCCGCTCATATGGTTCCAATGCCTTAAGATAAACATTTTAAGATAAGAAAAATGTTATTGGGCAAAACTCATTTTATAGATATGGTCAAAAATTGAATCATCATCTTGATGATTCATCTGTGCCAATTTGAAGGACACAAAAGTATGATGAAGATTTCTCTGATGGATTATATCCACTGATTGATTCCTTATTTTGATAAGACCAATCAATAATAAAAACTTACATCCATTAAGTACTCTCATAATACATATCGAAGGAATCGATCCTACTGATTGATCGGGTAGATTCACAAAAACCATATAATTTTTAATCTTTATTGTGATAAGATACGTGCCCGAGCTTGTTCCTTATCCTCCAAGATAAAAGCTAAGAAACAGGGTGGGAGGGGGGGGGGGTAGGCAGCAAAGTAACACCGATGTTGTTGATGTGGATCACTCGGGTTCTTCACATCATTACGTACGAAATCCATTCGTTTCTTTTGGGGAAAGAAGAACTTAATCAGTTCTTTACCATAGATCAAATAAAGTGGTACCTTGATCCGCATAGAAGAAGCGCATTCCAACATACATATGCCTATATGACATCATTTTATAGAAAAAAACGGAATTCGTTTTCCCTAATTGATCCAGTAATCCCTAATTTCTAAAATTGTTAGGCTTTGCGAACAAGTTAACAATCGCAAATATGGGGGCAAATTGCCTATAGTTATCAAACTTAACTAAAGTAACCTATAGGGGTTGGTGAATTTCCCACAGTGGTACAAGAGACGAATAAGGCCTGAATAGACATAGACCCCAATGAACACGCGTATGCAATAAAAGCACATCGGGGATGTGCTATGGGTTCTATTGATTGAATAGAAGAATCACATGTTGCTACCTTGAGTTATACTTAGACATGACAATAGGTAGCAAGAATTTGTATCGGCTAATAGCTGTCATTAGCCCTAAAAACAAACGACAGAATAGGAATTCTCCCGCGTGAAAATTCCATTTATCCTGATGCACCCTTTTTACGGTGCTCTCACCAACATAAAGAAAAGGAAAAGTTCCAATTTCTCTGGGGAGGAGCATAAGAAAAAAAGGTAAACTTATTCAATTCGATCGGGACTGACGGGGCTCGAACCCGCAACTTCCGTCTTGACAGGGCGGTACTCTAACTAATTGAACTACAATCCCAATAGATCGCCCGCCAACTAGTCCGCGATAATAACATTATGTTATTGCCGGATCAATAAAACATCGGACGTCTTCATTT